CTAAGTTAAGTCATCCTTAGGCTTGAAGACTCTTTCTTCATAGTTCTATGCTTGGATCTTTATAATTTGCTTTCGTTTACCTTTAAGGTAGAGGATTTAGTCAAATATTGTTTCAGACAATCGATTTAATTTCAGCGTTTTTAGTTTAATGGATAAAACATCAATCTTCTAAATTGATTATTGTAGGTTCGAATCCTTCAAAGCGCAAACCCAAAGTTTTCACAAATTTGAGAAGAATGGGATTTGAACCCATGACACTTTAATAAAATTGAAGTGTGACGATTTAGCAAACCGTTGTTTTAAACCACTCAACCATCTTCTTTAGGGAATATAGTTTAATTTAGGTAAAACATATGTTTTGCATACATAAGATTATGGGTTCGAGTCCGATTATTTCCAAATAAAGTAAAAAGTTCAATTCAAAATGTTATAAATGAGCCAGTTTAGATTAAATTGTCAATCTAATTTTATTGAGGTATTTGATTCCTTGGATAACCGCTTTTCGAATAATAAAGGTTTTTTAATCTTTAAAGGCTTAAGTTGTGTCCAAGTTTCTTATAAGTTTAAAAAATTATCTAAAATAATTTTTCCTAATATTTTATTTTTAGAATGTTTACAAAGCCAAAAATTTTTATTTTTTGATCATCAAAATCTTAAGAAACTAAAATCCTTATTGGTTCTAGGAACACTTCGGAAAGATGCAGTTTTTTTATTTTTGGAAATTTTGTTACACAGTATATTTTTAAAGCATAAATTTACTGCAAATTGTCATAAAGTAAAAGTTAGTTATTTAGATCTCTTTTGGCCCAATATGGTCTTAGATAAATTAATGATAAATACTATAAAACAAAATAGGTTTATAATTCGTGTTGAATAAGACTTTAAGGAGAATAGCTTAATTAGGTAGAGCTTTGGTTTTCAAAACCAATGGTTGTAGGTTCAAGTCCTTCTTCTCCTGGTTTATAATTTATGTTTAATTAATATATTTAAAATTATGTTAACATCTATTTTAATTGCAAGTCCTTTAGAACAATTTGAAATTGTGACTTTAATACCTTTAACATTTTTTGGTTTCAATATTTCTATAACGAATTCAGTGTTATTTATGATATTTTCTTTTTTGATAGCAATATTTTGAATTAGTTTAAGTTTTTACGGAAATACTATAATTCCTAATAACTGACAGTTATTAAATGAAATGGTCTATAATGTAACTTCAAATATGGTACAAGATAATTTAGGTTCCAAAGGCGAGGCTTATTTTCCATTTATCTTTGCGTTGCATTTATTTCTTCTTTTTTGTAACTTAATAGGAATGGTTCCTTATAGTTTTACAGTAACAAGCCATATTACATTTACATTTGGTTTAGCCCTATCAATTTTTATAGGTATAAATATTATTGGAATTCAAACTCATGGATTTAAATTTTTTGCCTTATTTTTACCTAGAGGTGTTCCATTGCCAATAGTGCCATTGTTAATTACAATTGAATTCCTTTCATATATAGTTAAAGTTTTCACGTTATCTATAAGATTGTTTGCGAACATGACTTCAGGTCATACGTTGTTAAAAATTATTGCGGGTTTTGCATGAACTATGTTATCAGCGGGGGGTTTATTGGCTGTCTTTCATTTAATTCCGCTAGGACTTTTACTAGCACTTATAGGGCTTGAATTAGCTATTGCTGGTTTGCAAGCGTATGTTTTTACATTGTTAACATGTATTTATTTAAATGATGTTTTAGAATTTCATTAACATATAATAAAAAATGCCTCAATTAGATCGTATTATTGTCTTTTCACAAATTTTTTGGTTAGTTTTAATTTTCTCATTATTTTATGCTATTTTAACACATTATTTTTTGCCTAAATTTTTAAAATCTTTAAAAATTCGTAAGCAAGTTATTGATTTAAATACTAATGAAATACTAAAAAAGACGGAAAGAACCTTAAACAAACAAAATTTATTAGTAAAAATATTAGTTAAAAATCTTGAGATAACTTCAAATTTATTGGTTAGTTATTTTGGTCAGCTCGTTAAAGGTAAAAAAAGTGTAGATACCTTAATTATTGATCAGAAAATTGGGTTTGTAATTTTAAATACTGTGAAATTTTGTGATTTTAAATTATTGAGTTCAATATTTGTTTATCCTAAATCATTAAAATTTAAAAATTAGTTAAAAATTGTTATGTATTTACTTATTCTATGGTTGCCTTTATTAGGATCTATTTTTTCAGGGTTTTTAGGGCGATTTTTAGGCCATAAAGGATCCAGTATCATTTCAGTAGTATGTGTTTTTCTATCAATGTTTTTTTCTTTTGTTGCATTTTATGAAGTAGGTTTTATGGGATTAAATCAATGTATTATGCTCAGCACATGAATTGAAGTAGGCATTCTAAAAATTTCTTGGAGCTTTTTATTTGATAGCCTTACCGTAACAATGTTGGTTGTTATAACAGTTATATCAAGCTTAGTACATTTGTATTCTTTAGAATATATGCAAAGTGATCCACATTTACCTCGTTTTATGGCTTTTTTAGAAATTTTTACATTTTTTATGTTGGTTTTAGTAACAGCAGATAATCTTGTGCAGATGTTTGTTGGTTGAGAAGGAGTGGGATTAGCCTCATATTTATTAATTAATTTTTGGTTTACCCGATTAGCAGCAAATCAATCTGCAATTAAGGCATTGGTTGTAAATAGAATTGGTGATTTTGGATTAAGTTTAGGTATACTAACAGTTTTTTATATTTTTCAATCTGTAGATTATTTTATTATTTTTTCATTATCACCTTTATTTAGTAATTACTATTTCAATTTTGGAGGTATTAACATTTCTGGTTTAACATTAATCGGTGTTTTTTTATTCGTAGGTGCTGTAGGTAAGTCAGCTCAATTAGGTTTGCATACATGATTGCCTGATGCTATGGAAGGGCCTACTCCAGTGTCTGCGTTAATTCATGCAGCGACTATGGTAACAGCAGGGGTTTTTTTATTGATTCGATTTTCTCCTTTAATTGAATTTTCACCTACTGTTTTAAATATTTTGGTGTTATTTGGATCTCTTACCTCTTTCTTTGCGGGTATGTCAGGTATGTTTCAAAATGATCTTAAAAGGGTTATTGCTTATTCAACTTGTAGCCAGTTAGGTTATATGGTTTTTGCTTGTGGAATTTCGTGTTATAATGTTAGTATGTTTCATTTAGCAAATCATGCTTTTTTTAAAGCTTTATTATTTTTAAGTGCTGGTTCAGTTATACATGCCTTAGCAAATGAACAGGATATGCGCAGAATGGGTTCGCTTATTAAATTTTTGCCTTTAACGTATTCTTTAATGTTAATAGGATCCCTTGCTTTGGCAGGTTTTCCTTTTTTAACCGGATTTTATTCTAAAGATTTTATTTTAGAATTATCACAAGTGACATTAAACAAAAATATTTATTTTATTGAAGGAGCATTTGCTTGTTGATTAGGAAACTTATCAGTTTTTTTCACAGCATTTTATTCTTTCCGCTTAATTTATTTAACATTTGTAAATTCGATAAATGTGACCAGAGAAAATATTTTGAGAAGCCATGAGCCATCTTTATTGATGTTAATTCCATTAATTATACTAGGTTTTGGTAGTATTTTTATAGGTTATTTAGGAAAGGACTTATTCATAGGATTGGGTACAGACTTTTGAAAATCTTCGATTATGATTTTGCCTGATAATTCTTATTTTTTAGAAGCAGAATGGTTAAATATAGACTTAAAATGATTACCTTTTGTATTGAGTACTTTCGGAATTGGTTTAGCTAGTGTTGTTAATCTTGCAAAAGCTCATGTATATTTATATAATGCTTTTTATCGTAATATTTGTTTTTTAATTAATAAAAAATGATATTGAGATGTTTTATATAATAGATTTTTCGTTTATCCTATATTAAATTTTGGATATTTTGTTTCTTTTAAAAACTTAGATAGAGGGTTTATTGAATTATTAGGCCCTTATGGTTTTTCTAAAGTAATACCAACTTGATCTCAAATTTTTTCTAGATTACAAACTGGTCAATTAAGTCATTATTTATTTTTTATTGTTTTAGGGGTTTGTTTATTTTTCTTAATTCTTTTTAATCAGATTCAATTATTAATATTTTATTCAGTTTTAATCTTTTTCATATAATAATATTTTAAATTAGTTACGGGTCTATAGCTTAAAGGTTAGAGCGTACGCGTGTGGCATGATTTGTATTAGATAATTAAATATTATTTAATACTCGTATTAAAAATTAATATATACGAATTGATTTTTTGTATAAGTGAAAATCTTATTATTCGGAGCTAGAATGTAAAATTTAATTTATGGTATAATATCAAAGCTAAATTAAATTATTAAATTTATTGAGTACGTATAGAAATTTATTGAAAACATCATAACTCTAAGATAATTTATGTAGTCATTATCAAACTTAATAGCGTGCATTAAGTTTAAGCTTGGTATAAAGTGGTGTAAAATAAAACTCTACGAATTTAAAAAACAAAAAATTGAAACATGTAAAAAGAGGAACTTTATGTAAGCCAATGCTTTTTTGTAATGAAGAAGATATGCAGATTGTATTCTATGTTAGTAATAAATTTTAATACTAATGAGGAAGCTGTATGATAAGAAATTATCACGTACAGTTTTTAGCAAAGATATTTTAACTATCTATAAGGTAATATATCGATTGTAACTTGATAAGCGTAAAGTTGGTTGTTCGAATCAATCTAGACCCAATTTAATAATAAATTTTATGTACAGCTTAGAATTTGTAAACCCTTTGATTTTAGTATGTCTCACCCCCATTTTGGGAGCTGTAGTGCTTTTTAGTGTTTCAGCAACTAATGAATATTTATGTAAATTAATAGCATTAAATACAGTATGTTTAACTTTTTTATTTTCTTTAGTTCTATGGGTACAATTTGATAATACGACTGCTCTATTTCAATTTAGTAGTACATATGACTGAATTCCTTCTATTAATTTATATTATACAATTGGAATAGATGGCATTTCGTTATTTTTTATCTTATTAACAACTTTGTTAACAATTTTTTGTATTTTAGTTAGTTGAGGATCTGTACAATATTTAATTAAGGAATACTTAATTTGCTTCTTATTATTGGAGTTTTTTTTAATTCAAGTATTCTGTGTTTTAGATTTACTTTGATTTTATATATTTTTTGAAAGTGTTTTAATACCTATGTTTTTAATAGTAGGTGTATGGGGTTCACGTGAGCGTAAGATTAGAGCTGCCTACCAATTTTTTTTATATACGTTAGTTGGGTCATTATTAATGTTATTAGCATTATTGACAATTTATTTTGAAGTTGGAACTACAGACTTGCAAATTTTATGATATTATAATTTCTCTGAATTAAAGCAAATTATTTTTTGGCTAGCCTTCTTTTCAAGTTTTGCAGTGAAAATACCGATGATTCCGTTCCATATTTGATTGCCAGAAGCACATGCAGAGGCTCCTACAGCAGGATCTGTGATTTTAGCTGGTGTATTATTAAAAATGGGTGGCTATGGTTTTTTACGTTTTTCAATACCTATGTTTCCAGAGGCATCAATTTATTTTACCCCTTTAATTTTTACTTTAAGTCTTATTGCTATTTTATATGCATCACTAACGACGTTAAGACAAGTTGACTTAAAAAAAATTATAGCTTATTCCTCAGTTTCTCATATGGGCTTTGTAACAATTGGTATCTTTTCTTTAAATTTACAAGGTATTGAAGGTAGTATATTATTAATGCTGAGTCATGGATTAGTTTCAAGTGCATTGTTTTTATGTGTAGGTGTTTTATATGACCGTTACAAAACTCGAATATTAAAATATTATGGAGGCTTGATACAAGTTATGCCTATTTTCGGTATTTTTTTTTTATTTTTTACTTTTGCAAATTTAGGATTTCCTGGAACAAGTAGTTTTGTTGGGGAATTATTGGTATTAGTTGGAATATTTCAAATTAATCGAATTTTAACATTTTTTGCAGCTTTGGGAATGGTTTTAGGTGCAGCATATTCTATTTGGCTTTTTAATAGAATTAGTTTTGGAGGTTTAAAAACTCAATATTTTACAACTTTTCAAGATGTGTCAAGGCGGGAGTTTTGAATTTTAGCACCCTTGACATTTTTAGTGTTGTGAATAGGTATTTATCCAGTATCATTTTTAAGTGAGTTTCATTTTTCGGTACTTAGTTTAATAGAACAATTGCTATAACTTTTACTATAAATGTTTGATATTGCTTGACTTTTTACGCGCTTAGGGGGTATTTTTTTCTTTGGTGGAATTTTATTAGATGTGGAAATAATTATATTAATAATTGGTTTAGTACTTTTACATATGAATTTAGGGTTAAGAACAATATTGATTGATTATATTCATATCAATAAAATTAAGATAACTTTATTGTTCTTAATACGTATTTCGAGTATTGAGATTAGTAGATATCTTTTGGAGCTTTTATTATAATTTTAAAATAAAATTTAATTAATAACTTTAAATGTATAATTTTTTATATAACTTCTATTCTATATTGACAGAAACTTATATTATTTGTAGTATTTGTTTGTTACTTATGTACGGTGTTTTTTTAAGTACATATTCAACTTTAGGTTATCCCTTATTAAGTCAAAATTTTACTTTATTAATTTTACAGATATTAACGTTTAGTTTTCTTTTAATATTTTTGCAAGTTCCATTAACTGGTATGAGCTGAAACAATTTTTTAATTAGTGATTTTTTTACTTATTATGCTAAATTAATTGTAATTTTAACAACTATAGGGTGATTTCTTTTATCCTCTGAATATTTACTTGATGAAAAATTAAATTACTTTGAGTTTTGAATTTTAATTTTATTGGCAATAGTAGCAATGTTATTTATTTTACAATCCTATGATTTATTGACTATTTATTTAGCAATAGAATTCCAAAGCTTAATCTTTTATATTTTAGCCAGTATAAATAGAACGTCTGAATTTTCAACCGAAGCAGGACTAAAGTATTTTATATTGGGTGCTTTCTCTTCGGCGTTTTTACTTTGTGGTTCATCAATCGTTTATGGTTTAACAGGTTTAACGAACTTAAATGATCTATCACAATTTTTTTCAGGATTTTTAGTTGATGAAAATTTATTTTCATATAATTTAATTATAGGCTTTATTTTTATTTTAGTAGCTCTTCTATTCAAATTAAGTGCAGCACCGTTTCATATATGATCACCCGATGTTTATGAAGGCGCTCCTTTCATTGTGACAGCATTTTTTTCCATTTTACCTAAGCTTGCAATTATGGGGTTACTATTTCGATTTTTATTATATACTTTTTATGATATGATTCCTTTTTGACAAGATATTATTTTGCTATCAACATTTTTATCGATTTTAATAGGTACTTTTGGAGCATTCGCGCAACAAAAATGAAAGCGTTTTCTCGCATATAGCTCAATAAATCATGTGGGTTTTCTTTTGTTGGCGATTCTCGGTGGGGATTTAGAAAGCATTTCAAGCATTATTTTTTATTTAATTGTTTATATAATTACAATGTTAGGAATGTTTGCGTTTATTATTAATACTAAAATTTATAAGTATCCTATAGTATCTCCTATGCGTTATTTAATTGATATTGAAGGTTTAGTCAGACATAACCCGTTTTTAGCAGGGTCTGGAGTAGTGCTTTTATTTTCGATGGCAGGCATACCCCCAACAGCTGGGTTTTTCTCTAAATTATTTGTATTGCTGGCGGCTTTACAAGTTAACTCTTTTGGTATAAGTTTATTTGCAGTTGGTGTAAGTTGCGTGGCATGTTTTTACTATATTAGATTAATAAAGAATATATACTTTGGATCCACAGTGAGTCAATGAAAGGTACTTAAACCTATGAGTAAATTAAGCTCTTTAATTTTAGGAATTTCTTTAATAGGCATTTTATTTGTCTTTATGGATATAGAGCTAATTTCAATAATTTCATTAGCAATGTCTATACCTTTTATATATTAAATATGAAAATGTTTTTGATCAGCATAATTTTAAAAATAATAATAATAATATTACCGTTATTAGTAGCGATAGCATATATGACTCTAGCTGAGCGTAAAGTAATGGCTGCAATGCAACGTCGTAAAGGGCCAAATATAGTTGGAGTTTTTGGTTTGCTACAACCTCTTGCGGATGGGTTAAAATTGTTTGTTAAGGAAACAGTTTTGCCATCAAGCGCTAACTTAAGTATGTTTATTTTAGCTCCCATATTAACATTTTTGCTAGCTCTTGTTGCGTGATGTGTATTGCCTTTCGGTGAGGGGATGGTTTATTCAGATATAAATATGGGTATGTTATATTTATTGGCTATTTCTTCATTAGGGGTTTATGGTATTATAATTTCTGGATGAGCAAGTAATTCCAAATATGCATTTTTAGGAGCCTTACGTTCAGCTGCACAAATGGTTTCTTATGAAGTTTCAATTGGGTTAATTTTAATTAATGTTTTATTGTGTTCAGGATCGTTAAATCTTACAGAAATAGTATTAGCCCAACAAAAAATATGGTATGCTATTCCATTACTGCCTGCTTTAATTATGTTTTATATTTCGGTATTGGCAGAAACAAATAGAGCCCCGTTCGATTTACCAGAAGCTGAGGCTGAGTTAGTTGCTGGGTATAATGTAGAATATTCTGCAATGGGTTTCGCTTTATTTTTTTTAGGTGAATATGCCAATATGATATTAATGTGTGGTCTAACTACGATTTTATTTTTAGGTGGATGGTTGCCAATTTTAAACTTAGTGGTTTTTTATTGAATTCCGTCGACTATTTGATTTGGTTTGAAAACAACTTTATTACTTTTCGGTTTTATTTGAGTGCGTTCTGCATTTCCTAGATATCGTTATGATCAGTTAATGCGTTTAGGTTGAAAAATTTTTTTACCTTTATCCTTAGGGTGAGTGTTATTTACAGCTGGTATCTTGCTGAGTTTTAATTGATTACCATAAAAAATTTATTATGAAACTAATTTTTACTGAATACTCAATAATTTTAATATTTTTATGTATTTCGTTTTTTTTATCTATATTAATTTTTAGTTTATCTTATTTTTTAATCCCTAAGAAAGCAGATCAAGAAAAAGTTAGTGCCTATGAGTGTGGATTTAATCCTTTTGATGATGCGCGTGCAACTTTTGATATTAGATTCTATTTAGTTGCCATTTTATTTTTAATTTTTGATCTAGAAATTAGCTTTCTTTTTCCTTGATCGCTAATTTTAGGAAATCTTTCTTTGTTTGGGTTTTGAAGTATGATTATTTTTTTATTAATACTAACGATCGGCTTTATTTATGAATGATATAAAGGAGCTTTAGAATGAGAGTAATTTAAGATAATTTTTTAACTAAAAAAGTAGGTATTAAATATGTGATCCCATATCGAACTCAAAAGTATATCTATCTTTGCTAAAACTACTATTGTTATATGGAATTCTTAGACAGTTAAAAAAAAATGGATACTAATAACTTAAAATCTGTTAGATTAAATATCTTATTCACGCCAAATAATATTTTATGTACCGTTACAAATATCAGAGGAAAAGTATTATTTTGAACTTCTGCAGGATCGAAGAAATCTCGCGGGATGAAAAAGGTAACATTAACGACAATAATTTCAATTTTAAGATTAATTATGGAATATTTGAATAAATCAAAAATTAAAAATATTCATTTGAATTTAAGTGGATTTGATAAAAATAAAAAAATTGTTCTAAAGTACTTTAAACATTCTTTTTTTAATATTTTGTCACTTACAAATAATTCGATGTTATCTCATAATGGGTGTAAAAATCTTAAAAAACGGTATATATAATAACGGAATAGTTCAATTGGTGAGAACGTTGGAATCATAATCCAAAAGTTATAGGTTCAAATCCTATTTCCGTTAATAGGCTAGATAGCATAGTGGTTTATGCAAAAGATTGCAAATCTTTTTTACATCGGTTCGAATCCGATTCTAGCTTTTACGAGAGGCTTATAATTAAAATTTTTTTCAAAATGAATGTAACTTTACAAAGTGCAAAAATGATAGGTGCTGGTTTAGCAACTATTGGTTTAACTGGTGTAGGTGCCGGTGTAGGTATTGTGTTTGGATCATTAGTAATGGCTTATGCGCGTAATCCATCTTTAAAACAACAATTATTTGGTTATACTATTTTAGGATTTGCATTAACTGAGGCGGTGGCATTATTCGCATTAATGATGGCTTTTTTAATATTATTTACTTAGTATTTTAAATATAAAAATTTTAGGGTATAACGTAATTGGTTAACGTATTTGCTTTGGGAGTAAAAAATTGTAGGTTCGAGTCCTACTACCCTAATTTAATTAAATAGGATGAATGGCTGAGCGGTTTAAAGCATCAATTTTGAAAATTGACATAAGAATCAACCTTATCGTGGGTTCAAATCCTACTTCATCCGATATAAGTCTGGATAGCTCAGTGGTTAGAGCGTAGGGTTGAAAACCCTTGAGTCATGGGTTCAAATCCCATTCTGGACAGAGTATTAGAATTTTTCATTAATAATAAAATATATTTTATGTATAATCGCCCTATATCACCACATATTACAATTTACGCAGTACAAATCTCATCTTTGTCTTCTGTTTGGCATAGAATTTCTGGTCTTTTATTGGCTTCTTTTGCTGTATTTTGTTCTATTTATATACAATCAATAATATATAGTAATTATGATAAATATTTAGTAAATTATAATTTTATAGATGATTTCTTATCCCCTTTTTATGGAATTTTAGTCTTAGCACTTTTGTTTAGTATTTTTTATCATGCTTTAAATGGATTAAAGCAAATTATTTGAGATTTGGGTTTTTTCATGAACCAAAAATTTTTATTTTTCTTTTTTCTAATTGCCAGTTTTATTATCTGTGGAATTATTTTGTTATTAATTTTTAATTAGCTATGTTTTTACAAAAAAGTTCAAATAAGGTAAATTTGTTTCGCCCTAAAAATGATTTACAAAAATATTTACAAGTATATCGTTGAAATCCCCTTTTGAATAAAGAACCTTGATTTAATATTTATCCAATTTCTTTAAAGACATGCGGTCCTATGATTTTAGATGCATTAATTCAAGCGAAAGACTTGCAGGATTCTACCCTAACTTTCAGACGCTCGTGTAGGGAAGGCATATGTGGAAGTTGTTCTATGAATATTAATGGAGTTAATACTTTAGCATGTTTAAAATCCTTAAATACAAGCGAAGTTTTTATAACAGTTTATCCTTTACCTCATATGTATATAATAAAAGATTTGGTTCCTGATTTAACACATTTTTACGCTCAATATAAAATGATTAAGCCCTGATTGTTAAGTAACGATATGTCAACCAAAAAAGAACATTTACAATCTAAAAGTGACCGTGCAGAATTAGATGGTTTATACGAGTGTATTTTGTGTGCCTGTTGTTCAGCAAGCTGCCCTAGTTATTGGTGGAATCATGATAAATATTTAGGACCCGCAATTTTATTACAAGCTTATAGATGAATTTTAGATTCTAGAGATTTAGATACTGCTAAACGTTTAAGTTTCTTAAATCATCGTATGCGCTTGTTTAGATGCCATACGATTATGAATTGCAGTAAAACCTGTCCTAAGCTTTTAAATCCAGGGAGGGCAATATCTGCTATAAAATATAAAATTTCCAAGTTGTAAGGCGAAAGATGGGATTCGAACCCATGACTTTTAGATTCACAATCTACTACTCAACCATGCCGAGTTCCTTCCGCCTATAAAAATCATTAGCGAAAATAGCTCAATAGGTAGAGCATAATCTTGCCAAGATTATGGTTGAGGGTTCGAATCCCTTTTTTCGCTTTTTTAATTAGAAAGTCATGCAAATAGATATTTTTTTATTTCTTACATTTTCAGTTTTTGCTTTACTTGCATCTCTTATGGTTATAAGTTCATCTAATGCAGTACATTCGGTATTATTTTTAATTTTAGTTTTTTGTAATATTGCTGGTTTATTATTATTATTTGGAGCGGAATTTTTATCTTTTATGTTATTAATTGTTTATGTTGGTGCAATTGCTGTACTGTTTTTATTCGTTGTAATGATGTTAAATATAAAAAAAATGGCTGCGCAGCAAAGCTTTTTTTCAATTGTTCCTATAGGTTTGACCATATTCTTTATTTTATTTATTCAACTTTCAGGAGTTTTTAATGTTTTTAATATTCCTTCTTTAAAACAAGAGAACCTTATTTGAATTTCTTGAATTATGGAAAGTCAAAATATTACCAATATTCAAGTTGTTGGTAATGTTTTATATACAAAATATTGTTTTTTATTTATTTTATCAGGACTAATTTTATTGGTAGCTATGATTGGTGCAATTGTTCTCACTATGCATCAACGAACCGATGTAAAAAAACAAAAAATTGAGTTACAATTGAATCGAACCTTTGGAGGTTCTTTAAAATTTATTGATTTAAGAAAATAAAAATTTTAAAAACGGATATGATGAAATTGGTAGACATGTTAGATTTAGGTTCTAGTGATAAATTAGATCGTGAGGGTTCAAATCCCTCTATCCGTATATTTAAATTATGGATATGTTTAAAAGTAAACATATCCATAATTTGAATATTACTGAAAATCAAGTAAAAATTTTTCTATATTACCTAATAAAGGTAATATACATAAAAAATATATAAAATAATAAAGACTTGCTATTTGTCCAATTATAACGAAAGGTTCTTCAACAGGCATTCCACCAATCCATCCTAAAATTAAACAACATCCAAGCATAGTTCAATATAAAAATCTATAAACAGGCCTAAATCTAGAACTACGTACTTCTGTACTATGAATTCAAGGTAATAATGCTAAAACTAATATTGCTGAAATCATTGCAATAACACCCCCTAATTTGTGAGGAATACTTCTTAGGATAGCATAGAATGGTAAAAAATACCATTCTGGCACAATATGTGCTGGAGTAACCATAGGATTTGCTTCTATATAATTATCAGAATGGCCTAAAACATTAGGAGAAAAATAAATAAATAAAGAAAAGAAAAGTATAAATATTAATAATCCTAATAAATCTTTATAGATAAAATATGGAAACATACTTATTTTATCAACATTAGAATCAATACCTAAAGGATTACCAGATCCATCTTGATGTAAAATGGCTAAATGGATTAAAGAAGCCGCTGCTATAATAAAAGGAAGCAAATAATGTAAGCTAAAAAATCTATTTAATGTAGCATTATCTACAGAAAAGCCACCTCATAATCAGGTAACAATAGAATCACCAATTAAAGGTACGGCTGAAACCAGATTTGTAATTACCGTAGCACCTCATAAACTCATTTGTCCTCAAGGTAAAACATAACCTATAAACGCTGTTATTATCATTAATAAAAAAATAACAACCCCGATAACTCATACTCAATGACGCGGTTTAGCATATGAACTGAAATATAAGCCCCTAAAAATATGGACGTATACAACAATGAAAAACATAGAAGCACCGTTAGAATGTATATAACGTAAAAGTCATCCATAATTTACATCTCGCATTATATGTTCGACACTTGCAAAAGCCAATTCTACATGTGGTGTATAATGCATAGCTAAAAAAATACCTGTTATAATTTGTATAATCAAACAAATAGATGCTAAAAATCCGAAATTTCAGGCATAATGTATATTAATTGGCGTTGGATAATCAATTAAGTGATTATTCACTATAGAGATAAGAGGACGTTTAAGTAAACGCATTTAATAATTTGATTTTAACAATAAATTTTTTAAATTTTTCGTACTCGCTACTGGACTCGAACCAGTAACTCTTAAATTGAGAATGAATTTTAAATCCATCGTGTTTACCAAATTTCACCAAGCGAGTATAAACTTAAAAAATTTAACCTGGTGTAAAAGGACTCGAACCTTTACATGATAGCATCAAAAGCTAATGCCTTACCAATTTGGCTATACACCATCAATTAAAAAGCGGATAACGGGGCTCGAACCCGTAAAATTTAGTGTGGAAAACTAACGAAGTTACCTATTTTTCTATATCCGCTTTTTAATAATTATATAGTTTCAATATATTCTCTTAATGTAATTTTATAATTACATTGGAAAGCCGTCATTTTTATTTTAGTTGAATAAAAATATTTTAAAAACGTAATCTTTTCAATTTTTTTTGCTAAGACTAAACTAATTACTTTTCCTGTCTGCTCTTCTAAACGTTTTGTGAAAAGAAGTTTTTTTAAATATGTTTTTTGCAGCTCTTGATTTTGAATTGCTGGTACTTGCGTAATCATTTTAGAACTTAAATTTGCAAATTGTTTTTCTAACATCCCAAAATTGGTTATTAATATAGGAAATAGTTTTTGCCACTTTAAATTTGCCATTAACGAATTTACGATAGCCTCAAAAGACTCAGAAAACTTTATTTCAATTTCCTTGCGTTGAGTTTCAAAATCCGCACGAAAGGAATCTTTAAGTTTAATGAAACCAAGTCAACAGAAAGTAACAAAACATAAAAGAATTAAAGTTTCTTCATTTAATAATATAAGATTTTTAGAAATTAAAATTAATGATAATATAACAACAACACTAAAATTTAACATTTTTAAATTCCGCCTCACCAATAAATAGACACAAATAAAAATAACCAAACAACATCCACAAAATGTCAATATCAAGCTGAAGATTCAAATCCAAAATGATGCTCTTGCGTTAATTGATATTGTAATAATCGTACTAAACAAATAAATAATGAAATTGTTCCAACTAATACATGAAAACCATGAAACCCCGTGGCCATATAAAACGTAGAGCCATATATACCATCAGATAATCTAAAATCTGCCATGTTATATTCATATGCTTGTAAAGAAGTAAAAATGACCGCCAAAATTATAGTCAACATTAAACTTAAAATAGCTTGGCTTCTAAAATTTGCAACAATAGCATGATGACATCACGTAACTGTACACCCAGAAAGTAATAAAATTAACGTATTTAAAAATGGGATTTCTCATGGGTTTAAAACACTTATCCCTTTAGGCGGTCAAGTTAAACCTATTTCTACAGTTGGCGCTAAACTACTGTGAAAAAATGCTCAAAAAAAAGCAAAAAAAAATAAAACTTCTGATACAATAAAAAGAATTACACCATAACGTAACCCTTGTTGTACTATTCCTGTATGATGCCCTTCAAATGTTGACTCTCTTACAACATCTCTTCATCATACAAACATCGTCATAAATAACATAAGAAAACCACATAATAAAATAGTACTTCCTTGTTTATACGCATGCATATACATTACACCACCAATTGCGCATGAAAAAGCAGATAATGAAGCTACAAATGGTCAAGGACTCGGGTCTACTAAGTGAAAAGGATGTCTTTGCATAGACTTTGCTATATTTGATAAGTAAATCATAATTTTATTTTAAAAATTTTTTGAAAAATTGATTTAGAAATTCAGTCAATTTTTTCAATATCGTAAAATCTGACACAAAAAGTATGAAAAAAATTAGAAACAATACGATTATTTGTATTAAAGAAAACCGCATTAGTTTATTCGTTTAATTTATTTGAAATTCAAGAAATGTAATTAGATAAATTCACGGCTTCAATAACAATTGGCATAAATCCATGATTTATGCCACATATTTCGCTACATTGACCATAATAAACGCCTTCCCTTTTAATAAATAAAGATGTTTGATTTAAACGGCCTGGCACAGCATCACACTTAACACCTAAAGAAGGGACAGCTCAGCTATGTAACACATCTGCTGCTGAAACAATCACACGTATATGAGTATTTACAGGTACCACCATACGACTATCAACTTCCAATAATCTTAATTGTCCTACGTTTAAATCTTCTTCAGGTACCATATAGCTATCATACACAATGGATTCCCCTTCAGCATTTAAGTAATCAGAATATTCATAACTCCAATATCACTGATGACCTAATGTTTTTATAGTTATCGCCGGAGATATAATCTCATCCATAGCGTATAAAAGTGAAAATGACGGAATTGCTATCACTAATAAAATACATGCTGGAGTTACTGTTCAAATAACCTCAATTAAAGTTCCATGTACTAATGATGATGGTATACTATTTTGTGTATTTTCAAAATGTCATAATGTGCGAATCAACATTCAAGAAACAAATATAAAAATAACACAAATAAAATACATCAAATCATGATGTAAATTTATAATCCCTTCCATAATTGGGGTTGCTGGATCTTGAAAACCCAGCTGTCAATTTTCTGGTGCATCACTAAAACCTAAAGGACTTGAAATTATCATTAAAAAGAGAAAACTAATAAATTTTAAATTATGTAACATTTTGTTCTGTTGTTTCACAAATCAAGGGCATTTCTTCAAATGTATGATATGCCGGTGGAGACGTTATAACCCATTCTAAAGTTGAATTTCCTACAACATCTGAGCGTTCAAAATTTCAAGGGGCATTTAAACAAGGATTTTTTGATGTTAATGAAACAAAAACTAAGTAAAAAAAGAAGAGGGTACTAAATAAAGCAACATAAGAACCATAAGAAGCCACTAAGTTTCAACCTGCGTAAGCATCTGGATAGTCCGGAATTCTACGAGGCATTCCAGCTAATCCTAAAAAATGCATTGGCATAAAGGTCAGATTTACACCTATGAAAGTTGATCAAAAATGGATTTGTCCTAATAACTCTGGATACTGCACGCCCGTGATTTTACCAAATCAATAATAAAACCCAGCAAAAATAGCAAAAACAGCTCCCATAGACAATACATAATGAAAATGCGCCACTACATAATACGTATCATGTAAACTAATATCTAAACCTGAATTTGCTAAAACAATTCCAGTTAAACCTCCAATTGTAAATAAAAAAATAAAACCTGTTGCAAAAAGCATAGGTGTTTTAAAATATAATGATCCTTCTCACATAGTTGCGATTCAACTAAATATTTTAATTCCTGTAGGAACTGCAATAATCATTGTCGCAGCAGTAAAATAAGCTCTAGTATCTACATCAAGCCCAACTGTGTACATATGATGTGCCCATACAATAAAACCTAACACTCCAATAGAGACCATTGCATAGACCATCCCAATGTAACCAAAAACTGGCTTTCGAGAAAAAGTTGCTACTATATGACTTACCATTCCAAAACCTGGAAGAATTAAAATATAAACTTCAGGATGTCCAAAGAATCAAAAAAGGTGTTGATATAAAATTGGATCCCCACCTCCAGCAGGATCAAAAAATGCGGTATTAAAATTACGGTCAGTTAAAAGCATTGTAATAGCTCCCGCTAAAACTGGAACAGCTAATAACAACAAAAATGCGGTAATAAAAATAGACCACACAAATAAGGGCATACGGTACATACTTTGCCCAGGATTACGCATATTTAAAATTGTAGAAATAAAATTGATTGCACCTAAAATTGATGAAGCCCCTGATATATGCAAACTAAATATTGCAAGATCCACTGCGCCACCTGAATGGCTTTGGATTGAACTTAAAGGGGGATATACTGTTCATCCTGTTCCTACACCAACTTCAACAATTGCTGATGCCAAAAGTAAACAAAGTGAAGGTGGTAATAATCAAAACGATATATTATTTAAGCGTGGAAAAGCCATGTCAGGACTCCCTATCATAATAGGTACTAACCAATTTCCGAATCCACCTATCATTACGGGCATTACCATAAAAAAAATCATCAAAAATGCATGTGCTGTAATTAAAACATTATAAATTTGATGATTTCCCAATAATAATTGATTTCCAGGCTGCGCTAATTCCATACGAATTAACATTGACATACAACCACCTAAAACACCAGAAAAAGCTCCAAAAATTAAATATAAAGTTCCTATATCTTTATGGTTTGTTGAGAAAATTCAACGAGAAATCCATTGCATAAATGAAAATTGCATTGTCTTATACTAGTAAATATTATTTAACTTTGTTAATCAAATATTTAACAAACGAGAGAGACGGGACTTGAACCCGCAACCTTTAGCGCGACAGGCTAACACTCAACCTTTGAGTTTCTCTCCCTCTAATTTAGAATATAATTATTTTATAAGTTTAATTTTAAAAGAAATTTTTTTGAAGATATAGTCAAACAAATTTTTTATTTGTTGTTCAGTTAGATTATCAAATTCAAATAAAATCATACCAGGTTTAATGTAAGTAGCATATGTATAAATCGCTCCTTTACCTTTCCCCATTCTGGACTCTACATTAAACTTGGTAAGTGTTAAATTCATTGATAGTAATGTCCAAAAACGAAAATTTTTTTTATTGTCCGTTACGGATTTTAATTTTTTTAATATAATTCACCGCAATGCATTTAATTGACTTTCAGTCAATCTACTAAACGTGAGCGATTTAATACCAAAACGCCCATATTTCAAAATATGGTTTGATTGTTTTAATTTTAATGAATACTTATTATGTGTCTTTTTTTTTCTTAACATTATTTAAATACTAGTTTATTTTATAAAACAATCAGATTTGCAAGCCACAACTTCCTAACTTTGTATACAAATTTTTTTGCGCAAATTCTACATGATTATTAAAAGATACTAATGATAATGAACCTGAGCTTTGCTCGATACTTTTAGCCATTTGACTTTTCGTATTATCAAACCGTCCTACTAATCGAACTTTAAATCCTTTCAAATAAATCACGCGAATCCCTTTTGTCGAGCAAATAATCTTACTATGATAATGGTGTCTATTAAGGAATGTACAAATTTGCCATAATATTTTATTAGGGTTTTTATTTTGCTCAAAAAGATATGATGCATAGCTTATTACTAAACTAGATGTTGTTATCCAATATATTCTCTTGTAAATGCGTAAACAAATTTCCAATGAAAATCAATTAGATATCAATTTTGATAACTTTTGGATTAAAGATAAATATCTATCAGATTGATTACTAACTATATCAATAATATAAATATTCAAAAAGAGCTTATTATTAAAATAGCAAAATTCTTTATCGTTCACTAAAAACTGATTTATTTTTAAGATTTTGCTTATAATATTTTCAATTTGCAATTGCTTTAGAAAGGAAAATGTATAATAATAATCCAATTTATTATAATTTTGTATTGTAGAATCTCACACTTGAGTTATACCAAGTTTAAGGCTTATAGGATTTACTTTTCTTGTCATGATTATTTTTTGGTCAAGTTAAATTAAAATTTTTTTGAATAATTCGGATTTATGAAAACTAAAATTTATTACTAAATAACATTTTTAAACCGATCAATCTAATAATCTTTTAGATTATTCTTGAAAAATATAATAAAGAATATTTAATACACTTGATTCATTCAGTATTTATTAAAAGCTAACGTAGCTACTTGACTATGCTATTGGCATAACAATCATTTAACCAGAGGTTAAAGTATCTTGGTCCTCTCGTACTAAAGATACACTTTTTATTTTTCTTTTCTTGCAGTAGATAGGGACCGAACTGTCTCACGACGTTCTGAACCCAACTCACGTACCTTTTTCACTAGCGAACAACTAGACCCTTGAAATCCACTTCAATTTCAGGATAAGATGAGTCGACATCGAGGTATCAAACCGTGACGTCAATACGAACTCTCAATCACGATGAATCTGTTATCCCTAGAGTTCCTTTTATCTGTTGAACGATATTAATTCCACACTTAAATATCGGGTCACTATGACAGACTTTCGTCGCAATTCGATTTATAAATCTTATTGTCAGGCAAGTTTATACCATTATATTCTTCATTATTCGTCATGAATAATTGTTGCTTACCTTCGTACACCTCCGTTACCATTTAGGAGGTACTCGTCCCAAGTAAACTTTCTCTTTTAAACGGTCTTTTATAATATTACTTACAAATCAAGTAAAAAATTAAATTTAACGAGTGGTATCTCAAAAACATTAATAATTATTCCCACTTATGCTTCACATACAAACAATTTTTTACAATTTAAAATCAAAGTAAAGGATCTAGGGTCTTTCCGTCTTACTGCAAGTAATCCACATTTTCATGGATAATGTAATTTCGCTGAAATTGTATTGGAGACAGTGAAGCAATCGTTACGCCATTCATGCAGGACGGAATTTACCCGTCAAGGAATTTCGCTACCTAAGGATTCTTATAGTTAGAACCGCCGTTTACTTAGATTTCAAAAATAAGCTTTAACCTAAATTTTTTATTTTTAAGTACTGGGCAGGCGTCAGACTCTATACTGCTTTTTACAAATTTGCAGAGTCCTGTGGTTTTGTTAACCAGTCGTTGCTTCTTCTTTCATGCTACCTTTTTCTAAGGCTCTCTTTATCGCGAACATACAGAGTCAATTTGCCGAGTTCCTTCAATACAATTCTTTCATTCACTGTAAATTTTTTCAATAAGTTTACCTGCGTCGGTTTAAGTACGGTTTATCATTTTTATAGTTTTTCTCGAAAATAATGTAAATTAATTTTATGCCTTCTTTTAATTGCTACTATTGCAAAATTTCTTGCATTATTTTTTTCATGTTTTAATAACACATATAAAAAGTATAATATAATCATTAATTTCCTATCGAATACAATTTTTATTCACTTCTTAAGAACCGACTAACTCAATGAATTTAAAATTACATTGAAACCCTTAAACATTAAGTGATTACGATTTTTTAACGCAATTTTCGCTACTCATATCAGCATTTGCATCTTTGCTAATTTTTAATAATTTTACAATTAAAAAACTTTTACAAAGTGTTTCACTACCATTAACCCACATTAATCCGCTACTTCGATATAAAACTTAAAGTTTCCATACATTTTAAATTAAAAAAAGAAAAATAATGAGCTGAAACGCTTTCTCTAATGAAAGGCTGCTTCTAAGCCTAACAAATTTATTATTTGAACTTTTTTCAATTTTTGCTCTAAGTTTTAATTTAGAAATCTTAGTATTCGATCTGGATTGTTTTCCTTTTGTCTATGAACCTTATCGCCCATAGACTGTCTGTTAATTGTATAAATCTTTAATTCGGAGTTAAAAAAAATTCAGTAAACTTTTATATCCCCTTATTCATTTTGTACTCTAACTTAAGGTTTTTGACAATTAACGTAGTACTAAAATACATTTCGTGAAAAACCGGCTATCTCCAAGTTTGATTAGCCTTTCACTCCTAGCTACAAGTCATCTCTATATTTTGCTACATATACGAGTACAGTCTTCAAAAACCTTTTAAAGTATTCTCAACTTACTTACAACTAGATCACTTGGTTTCAGGTCTAATACGTATTACTTTTGTCGCTTTTTTATTACTAATTAAGCTCGCAATACATATTAACTTGCTGATTCATTATGCAAAAGGCATTTCGTTGTTTCGCACTCCGAAAATTTTAAAACACCTAACTCAAACTAATTCTTTTCGAACTTTTTTACCTTTCCCTCACGGTACTCGTCCACTATAGGTTGAAAAACTTTTTAAGCTTAGAAGGTGGTTCTCCTTTTTTCATACAAATTAAAGTTCATATTACTTAAAAATTTTGTTAAGAAACGTTCTTCTTAATACAGGACTCTTACCTTTTTTAGTAAATTATAATTAAAACGTTCTAGTAAGCTTATATATCGCGTTCATTCACCATTACTTACGATTTCTCGATTGATTTCTTTAATAATGCTACTTAGATGATTCAATTCACATTACTTTTTTAAAAATTGTGCTGAGTTTACTCTAAATACGGAAATTTATAAATCACAAGCAAATGCCTCCTTATAACTTTTCGTAGCGTCACGTCCAAAGTTTTCCACCAAGGCTTTTATTAAGTGCCCGTTATAAAAACTTCAAAATCCCTTGACCAAATACTTTAACCTTTCATTAAATGCATTAACTCTACAGTAATCACACTACGGATACGATAATAAATTACCAAAATTGCTAATCCTATAGATGATTCTGCTGCTGCGACAGTTAAAATCAATAAGGAGAAAATTTGGCCTGTAATATCGTCTAAATAAATAGACGCAAATATCAGATTAAAACTTATAGATAAAAACATCATTTCTAAAGACATTAACATAACGAGAATGTTTTTCTGATTTAAAAATATTCCTAAGACACTAATTAAAAACAATAAAATGGAGGTATAAGTACTATTTATATAAACTAACATTATTTTTTTCTTATTATGGGATAGTAGAGTTATATTTATTTTCCAGCCACAGGTTCCCCTACGGCTACCTTGTTACGACTTCACTCCAGTTCTTTTTTTACTATAAACCATAATATTCAGTATAAAATAGTTTTCAAATAAAACAAATTTCCATAGCGTGACGGGCGGTGTGTACAAAACCCGAGAACCTATTCACCGTAGCATTCTAATTTACGATTACTAGCAATTCCAACTTCATATTTTCGAGTTACAGAAAACAATCCGTATATAATTTACTTTTTAAGTTTTGCTTAAATTTACATTTTTGCTTCTTTTTGTATAAATTATTGTAGCACATGAAAGTAGCCCAATCTATTAGGGTCATGAGGACTTGACGTGATTCTCACCTTCCTTTAAGATATCCTTAACAGTTTATATTCAAAAATATATGAGAGTTTTGTCCGTTTAGTGGAATGAACCAAACGCTTCACAGCACGGACTGACGACAGCCATGCAACACCTGTATATTATTCAAAGATTGGTAAGATTTCGCGCGTATTATCGATTTAAACCACATGCTCCACTGCTTGTGCGGGTTCCCGTCAATTCCTTTGAGTTTTAATCTTGCGATCGTAGTTCCCAGGCGGAGTGTTTAACGCGTTAGCTTTATTTCTGATAATTCAAAAATTAACACTCATCGTTCAGGGCATGGACTACAGGGGTATCTAATCCCTTTTGCTACCCACGCTTTAATATCTCAGTGTCAGTTTTAGTCTAGATTATTGTTTACACTATCGAGGTTCTTTTAAATATCAAAACATTTTACTGTTACAGTTAAAATTCCATAATCTTTTCTTAAACTCTAGAAAATTATTTTTTCAGTCATTTTAAAAATAAAATTTAAAATTTAAACTAAAAGTTAAGTTTCCACCTACATATGCTTTACGCCCAATAAATTCAAATAACGTTTGCCCTTCCCGTTTTACCGCGGCTGCTGGCACGAAATTAGCCAGGACTTTTTACTAATTTATCACTATTTCCTTAATTTTAATGTTTTAAAACAAAAAGTTTTCTCACATATATGGTTTAGCTGGGTCAAGCTTGCGCTCATTGCCCAAAATTCCTCACTGCTGCCTTTAATTAAAGTTTGGACCGTATCTCAATTCCAATGTGGTTGTTCATCTTCACAGACCAACTAAAGATCATTAGCTTGATATACTTTTACTATACCAACAACTTAATCTTGTATAGACTTTTCTCAAATCAATAAAATTTTTTCATGCATTAAACAATTATTTGAGGTTAATTTCTATATTATACTCACCCGTTCACTATTAATTTATAATTCTAAAAATAAATTTATTTAATTTGCATGTGTAAAGCTAACCATTAACGTTTATTCTGAGCCAGGATCAAACTCTTACCTAAGACTTTAATTTTTTAGTAAAAAATTCTTTTTCATCTAACTACCCCATTGTACTATCGCATAAAAACGAAAATTTCATTGCATTAAACTAAATATACTGCCAATTTCTGTAAAAAGTAATTCGGATAAAATTTTCTTATTTAACAAAAGACTTTCTGCAGAAATAAAAAAGTAAAATAAATTGTATTTTATAGTTAATAATTTAATATGATTTATATTTTTCTTCCGAAAAATACGTTTTTTATTTACACGACTTTTAGTTCGTAAAAGTTCTTTCTTCATTATTTATTTTATTCAAAATATTATATACGGGAATAGGATTTGAACCTATAGCTTCAGATCATGAGTCTAATGAGTTAACCTTATTACTCCATCCCGTGAATTATATTAAGCTACTCCTAGTGGGATTTGAACCCACGTTTATGCCACGAAAAAGCATTGTCTTAAACCATTAAACGATAGGAGCTTAATTTTTTTTAGTACCATATTTAGAACGACTTTTTTTTCTATTGTTAACTGCGGTTAAATCAAGTGAACCTCTAATCAAGTGATATTTAACACCAGGTAAATCTTTTACACGTCCCCCACGTATCAAAACTATTGAATGCTCCTGTAAATTATGACCTTCTCCTGGAAGATATCCTATAATCAATTTTCCAGTACTAAGCTGCACTTTAGCTACTTTACGATCTGCTGAATTTGGTTTCTTAGGGTTCATTGTAAAAACCTTCAAACAAACACCCTTTTTTTGAGGACATTTTTCCAATGCTACGGATTTTACGGGTGCTTTTTTTTTATATCTAGGAAATTTTATTAATTGATTAAATGTAGGCATGCGTTTAAAATTTTTATATTACATAATTTATAACAAACAAATAGAAAAATTAGCTCGAAAATTAAAAATACAGATCCTATACAAAAAATTTGTAGAACGTTATCTGGCGGTATTAATAAGAACAACATACACAAAACTCCAAATATAAAAAGCTTACGATAATATTTAATTAAAAAATAAATTCTGTTTATTTTTATCAAAAATCAAGAATGTAAAATCAATAAAAGTGTAAGAAAACTTAAGGAACCTAAAACATAACGAAAAGCTAAAACTCATTGTATGTAACTTATAATCCGAAATTCGATAAAAATATCAAATAAATTTGCATTATTTATGTCCCATTTTGTTAAAATGGATAATACAAAAGGTAATAAACCAAAATGTATTAAAAACAAATATATTAAAATCATTAAAAACGAAAAGTAAAAGGATTTTCCAAAAAATCTGATTTGGTACATATATCAACCAGAACTACTAAATTTAAATAATTGAAAAATTCAATAAGGAAATACAAAAAAAAAAGCTTTAGATATAACTAAAAGCCATAAGACCTCAAATAAATCCATTACATTCGTCACAATAAATTTTTTTAACTCAGGTAAAACAAAGGGATAAATTTCAAAAAATATTAAATAATATACATTCATACTCGCAACAAATGCACATAATAAAAAACTTATAAAGACATAAAGTAATCGGAAAACAAGTTCTAGTGAATAAAAATAAATAAGTTTCGAAAACATTAATGAGTGCATTAGGATTTGAACCCAAGATCTATAAATTAAAAGTTTACCGCTTTACCAAACTAAGCTATACACCCTTTTAATTAAAAAAATGTGTTTGGAAAGAATCGAACTTTCAATCTTTAAATCCGTAGTTTAACGCTTTATCCTAATTAAGCTACAAACACACTGTCAAAATCTACTAAAATGAGCAATACTGGATTTGAACCAATAACTTTTTCGGTGTAAACGAAATACTCTACCATTTGAGTTAATTGCCCCCTTGAAACTTCCTGAGTAGGACTCGAACCTACAACCTGATGGTTAACAGCCATACGCTCTACCTTTAAGCTATCAGGAAATTTGATTCTGTTTTAAACCACTCAACCATCTTCTCTGAGGATTTCTTTCCCCTCTATAGAGGTGCTTTTTTTGCATCGGTCCCCTAAAGTTGGCACTGAACGGCCGTTCAGTGCCAACTTTAGGGGACCGATGCAAAAAAAGCACCTCTATAGAGGGGA